CTAGGACTATATATGTATTACAATATACAATAAAAATAAAGAAATAAAATAAATAAGAAAAAAAATAGAAAATCAAAGAAGAAGGAGGATTTGAAATGCGAGATATAAAAACATATCTCTCAACGGCACCTGTGCTAACCACTCTATGGTTTGGGTCTTTAGCAGGTCTATTGATAGAAATTAATCGTTTATTTCCAGATGCCTTGTCATTCCCCTTTTTTTCATCTTGATTGAATTCTTGTATTGATCTGTGAAAAAATGAATAAGATTTTAGATACAATTCTACGTAACATGGCTCCAATTTTGCTCCCTTTTTCTTTCCTATTCTAAAAAAAAAAAAAGAAAGAGAAAGAGTGTATTGAACCTCAGTCAAAATACAGTGAATCTACGATAGAATTTGGGGGAAAAGAAATGGAAATGTGGATTAAGTATAGGAGCGCGAAATTCTAACATAGAAAAAATAAAATACTGAGATTAGGATAGAAATCATTCCTAGTTAGAAAAAATTGTATTAATTAATTATTACGATATTCTTAAAACTCTTCTATTAATGAATATGAATCTTTTTCTTTCTAATTATAGTAGAGTAATTCATAGTAATTCTATTTTAGATTCTAGTACTTCGAAGTTATTCGAATTCTAATAATTAGAAAAAGAAAATATTTACAAATTCCATTTCTAGTTAGTAACTTTTATTCATTTTTCTTACTATAGTATAGATATAGAGTATAGATATAGAATCTAGATTCTTTTTTTATTTTCTTTTTCTTTGGTTGGTTCGGATCAAAAAGAAAATGAAGAGAGTTCTAAAGTGAAGTCGATCCAAAATGAAAAGGAGGTTCATGGCCAAGGGTAAAGATATTAGAATTCTATTGATTTTGGAATGTACCTGTTGTGTTCGAAAGGGTGTCAATAAAGAATCGCCAGGCATTTCTAGATATATTACTCAAAAGAATCGACACAATACACCCAATAGACTAGAATTGAGAAAATTTTGTCGCTATTGTCAAAAGTATACTATTCATGGGGAAATAAAGAAATAGATGGAACGGAATGCATGTGTGATTTTTCCAAGTAGTGGGAAGAGTAAGAACTTTACATCTTAACATATATAATACAAACCAAATCCTATCTTGGTCGAATCTTAACTTAAATGAATAAGAAAAAAATAGGATTCTATTTTCTAGATTATTTTAGATAGAAGGAATAAACAAACAAGGAATAAGTAAACCATGGATAAATCCAAACAACCTTTTCGTAAATCCAAGCGATCTTTTCGTAGGCGTTTACCCCCAATTGGATCGGGGGATCGAATCGATTATAGAAACATGAGTTTAATTAGTCGATTTCTTAGTGAACAAGGAAAAATCTTATCTAGACGGACGAATAGGTTGACCTTAAAACAACAACGATTAATTACTATTGCTATAAAACAAGCTCGTATTTTATCTTTGTTACCTTTTCGTAATAATGAGAAACAATTGGAGAGAGTGGAGTCGATCCCTAGAACTACTGGTCCGAGAACCAAAAATCAATAAATATACTCCTCAAAACTCCAATCGGAACTCAAGCTCATATTAATGTTTTGCTCGAAAAAAACTAGAATCCAGATTTTATTCCTGTATTAGAAAAAAGAAAAATGGGGAAGAAATTTTTTTTCTTGAAAGATGTTCGTTTATTCCTACTACTCAAATCTGAATTTATTTTTCTTCTATCTTCCCGGAGTCCATTCTCCGGGAAATCCTGTTTCAATCATTTTCGATTCAAATTCTTTTATTTGATTTGTATTATTTTTTATTTTTGATTGATTATTTTATTTGAAATAATATCAAAACAATTTTGATTTGATAGGGCTATTTGCGCAAGTATTTTACGATTCAGAAGCAATTGTCTCTTGTACATATTGTGGATAAATAAGCTATAACTATAGAATAGCCTATCCTCACGAGTTACCGCATTTATCCGAGTGATCCACAAACGACGAAAATCTCTCTTTTTCCTGCTCCGATCTCTATGAGAGGAAACTAAAGCTCTCATTCTTTGTTGAGTAGTTGTTCGAGTAAGTCTTGAATGAGCCCCTATAAAGGTTGATGCAAATAAACGAATCTTTTTTCGACGTCTCCGAGCTGTATATCCTCGTTTAACTCTGGTCATTGAATCAAATGAAACTTTCTTGAATAACTAATTGATTTCTCTTCTTTCAGTCATCCTTTTCCTCCGGTCGATTAATAACAAAACGGATTCTTCCGATATATAAAATATAAATTCCAATGGCTTATGCGACTATGACCTTCCCGACCACGATTTTTTCTTTCTGCAAGGTATCTCGCCTGGAAATAATAAATCCGACTGCTACTAAATAAAAAAGAATAGTGGGTTCCTTCGTTTCTATGGCAACTTCTGAAACGGTGAGGTCCTCTCTATACACCGGAGCCTCTTCTTTCATTTCATCGAATTTTCTTGTGAACTTGTATAATTCACACTCTTTGGCTCTACCCATCCTTTTTCAATTAGAATTCTTTTTTCAATTCTAATTCTAAAGTAATAGTCCTTTTCACAAAAAAGGCTATCCATACAGTGACGGCATTTCATTCTGAAAGTTGGCTAGGTAGCTGACCCTGTTAGTCCGTTTTTTTTTTTTTCAAGAAAAGGAATAGGAGCATAACCTTTTTCCTCCGCTTAATGGATAACTAATTGTTACCAATGGAGAATTCCTTCTCATCTCAAACGGAGTGATTGGATTTGCACCAATAGAAACCATAAATTCATAACATAATTAGGTAGATGATAGATCTGCATTTTTAGATACTAGTCAATTAAAAGGCCGTCTTCCACTCTATCTATCCTAATTCATTGGTAATGGTCGTTGATACTGGAAAAAATTTTTTCATTTCTTCAAACTCATGATCTGAACTGAACGAGTCGCACATACACCCTAGTACATGTTCCTCGACGCTGAGGACATCCTCGAAGAGCGGGAGATTTAGTGACATTTCTTATTGGCTGTCTTGCGTTTCTAATAAGTTGTTTAATGGTTGGCATGGCGTGTCTATAGAATCTCATTCTATATAGAATAGAGCGGGTTGGTTTAGATCGATCTTAACCTTATGGTTGATGATTATCAATGATTTCTATTCACACGGAAAATTAGAATTTTGAAAAGGAATTCGTAGATTTATATGGAATCCCCAGTATTTTCATTTTCGACCGCTACAAGATCAACGATGCCATGAGCTTGGGCTTCTGTTGCTGACATAAAAACATCCCTTTCCATATCTTCGGATATAACCCATAAAGGATTGCCCGTTCTTTGTACATAAACTTTTGTGAGAGTTTCGCGAAGCTTCAATAGTTCTTCTGCTTCCAGGATAAATTCCCCTGCTTGTGCCTCATAAAAAGAACTAGCAGGTTGGTGAATCATAACCCTGATTCTATTGATAGAACATAATGAGTTCTTCTATCTCTATATTGCACGATATATTTCAAGTAAGGGGGAATCAAAATAACAATAAAAAATAGAATGAAACAACCGTACGGGCATTTTTTGTACATTGCATACGGCTCTGCAATGGAATTTCTTTTTTCGATAGAAGAAATTCTATTGAAAAGAATAAATAGAACCTATCCGATCCAAATCGTTAAATGATCCATTTACCACCCTTCCTTTCGTAGTAGTTAAAAAGATACTATGATGGTTCTGTTGCTTTATATATTTATCTATTATCTATATATTTATCTCTTTATCTCGTCTGTGGTTTAGCAATCCCAAAGTTTCTTTTTGATATGATCCAAGAAGGAGAAAATAATTTTTTTTTCCATTTTTTTAACTCTTTCTCTCATAACAGAAAAATAAGAATAAGAAAGAGACTTCTGGTGTGGAAGAATAATGGTTTGTGACGCTAAAATTGGGAATAACCCTTCTTTCATACTACTATCTCGATACAAAATCTCATGTTATAAAAAAACAATAATGGTTTGTTCATATCGAACTCGAAGTGCCATGCTATTATTACTTATTCTTTATTTGATTCATATTCGATACAGCGAAGGCATAGTATTCTCAAATAAAAAAACTCATTGGCGCCAAGCGTGAGGGAATGCTAGACGTTTGGTAATTTCTCCTCCGACCAGAATGAAAGATCCCATTGAAGCGGCTAATCCCATACATATTGTATGTACATCCGGTGACACAAATTGCATAGTATCATAAATGGATATTCCTGGTATTACCCATCCGCCTGGAGAATTTATAAACAAATAAAGATCCTTAGTATCATCTTCTATGCTGAGATATACCATGAGACCAACAAGTTGATTCGAGATCTCGTTATCAACCTCTTGTCCTAAAAAAAGTAATCTTTCTCGATGAAGTCGGTTGATTAGGGCAAATCTGTATCCCTGAGGAACCGTACGTGCACCTTTGGATGCATACGGTTCGAAAGAATTGCGAAAAAAAAATCAATGTGTCGATTCCAATCCTATTTCTTTTTTTTTTTTTTAACATGAGTTTTGCCCTCCTTCCCCTTCCCTATAATTTAGAAAATCAAAAAGAATTTTATGAACTTATTGAACTAACTTCTCATTGATGTATTGTTTCATCGAAATTAAAATTACGATGTCATTTTCTTGTTCCTGAATGGGCCTTTCAATTCTTTTAGGTTCTTGTTCTACTCCGGGGGAAGATTTGTCCGAATTCCATTTGTGCATATAGGTCAAATGATTCCAGTACCACTTCTTTTTTTTTCAACTATTTCATATCTTTCCCCAAAATATTCGATGTATTCATCATACTACTCCATTGGGAAGTAGTTTTAGATTATCCATATAGTAAGTATAATAAGAGTCTATGATACAAGTGGTAATCGTGTATATTCTACATAATAGATTCTATTATAGAAAGTTCTATTATATTCTATTTAATTACTAATGAATCTCCTAATTTATTAATAATTTAATGAAATTTCTATTTTATTTTTCTATTCTTTATTGAATATTTCTTA